GTTGATGTAGCTTAACACAAAGCAAAGCACTGAAAATGCTTAGATGGATTTTTTCAATCCCATAAACAAAAGGTTTGGTCCTGGCCTTATAATTAGTTGGAGGTAAGATTACACATGCGAATATCCGTACACCGGTGTAAAATCCCTTAAAGACTACCCTAAATTTAAGGAGAGGGTATCAAGCACATAACATAGCTAAAGACACCTTGCCTAGCCACACCCCCACGGGACTCAGCAGTGATAAATATTAAGCAATGAACGAAAGTTTGACTAAGCTATACCTCTAAGGGTTGGTAAATTTCGTGCCAGCCACCGCGGTCATACGATTAACCCTAACTAATTACCTTTCGGCGTAAAACGTGTTAATTGAACAAACAATAAATAGAATTAAAACCCAACTAATATGTGAAAATTCATTGTTAGAATCTAAAAACAATAACGAAAGTAATTCTAAATTATTCATTAAACACGATAGCTAAGATCCAAACTGGGATTAGATACCCCACTATGCTTAGCCCTAAACCAGAATAATTATGTAACAAAATTATTTGCCAGAGAACTACTAGCCATAGCTTAAAACTCAAAGGACTTGGCGGTACTTTATATCCATCTAGAGGAGCCTGTTCTATAATCGATAAACCCCGCTTTACCTCACCATCCCTTGCTAATTCAGCCTATATACCGCCATCTTCAGCAAACCCTCAAAAAGGAATAAAAGTAAGCAAGAGAACAACCATAAAAACGTTAGGTCAAGGTGTAGCCAATGAGATGGGAAGCAATGGGCTACATTTTCTCTACGAGAACATTACGATACCCTTTATGAAACTAAAGGACAAAGGAGGATTTAGTAGTAAATTAAGAATAGAGAGCTTAATTGAATAGAGCAATGAAGTACGCACACACCGCCCGTCACCCTCCTCAAGTTAAATAAACTTTGCCATACATAATGATCAGTAACAAATTTATTAGAGGAGATAAGTCGTAACAAGGTAAGCATACTGGAAAGTGTGCTTGGAATAATCACAGTGTAGCTTAACATAAAGCATCTGGCCTACACCCAGAAGAATTCATAAAAATGAACACTTTGAACTAATTCTAGCCCTACATCCCCTTATATAACAACATTATTTCATAAAATAAAACATTCATCATTTAAAGTATTGGAGAAAGAAATTTTCATTAGGAGCTATAGAGTCAGTACCGCAAGGGAAAGATGAAAGATTATTTCAAAGTATAAACAAGCAAAGATTAAACCTTGTACCTTTTGCATAATGAATTAACCAGAAACTACCTAACTAAAAGAATTTAAGCTAGGCACCCCGAAACCAAACGAGCTACCTAAAAACAATTTTATGAGTTAACCCGTCTATGTGGCAAAATAGTGGGAAGATTTCTAGGTAGAGGTGAAAAGCCTAACGAGCTTGGTGATAGCTGGTCGCCCAAAAAATGAATTTCAGTTCAACTTTAAATTTGCTTAAAGAACTAAAAATCCTAACGTAAATTTAAAATATAGCCAAAAGAGGGACAGCTCTTTAGGAACGGAGAAAACCTTTAATAGTGAATAAATAACTCTATCAATTAACCATTGTAGGCCTAAGAGCAGCCATCAATAAAGAAAGCGTTCAAGCTCAACATAAAAAACCTGATAAATCTCTTAATCCCAATAATTTCCTAAACTACAAATTGGGCTATTCTATAAACCTATAGAAGAAACACTGTTAGTATGAGTAACAAGAATTTATTCTCCAAGCACAAATGTATAACAACCCGGATAACCATTGTTAGTTACCAGATAATAGATCTTAACCCAAAATAAATTTATTCTAAAACTAATCTGTTGACCCAACACAGGAGTGCTCTAAGGAAAGATTAAACAAAATAAAAGGAACTCGGCAAACCTAAACCCCGCCTGTTTACCAAAAACATCACCTCTAGCATTACAAGTATTAGAGGCATTGCCTGCCCAGTGACTAAAGTTAAACGGCCGCGGTATCCTGACCGTGCAAAGGTAGCATAATCACTTGTTCCTTAATTAGGGACCAGTATGAACGGCTAGACGAGGGTTTAACTGTCTCTTATTTTCAATCAGTGAAATTGACCTTCCAGTGAAGAGGCTGGAATTCCATAATAAGACGAGAAGACCCTATGGAGCTTTAATTAGCGAGCTTAACTACTCCTATAATTCCCCTAATGGAATAAAAACAATATTATAAGCTTAAGATTTTGGTTGGGGTGACCTCGGAGAACAAAAAATCCTCCGAAAGATTACAACTTAGACTTACAAGTCGAAGTAACTAACTTATCCAATTGACCCAAAAAATTTGATCAACGGACCAAGTTACCCTAGGGATAACAGCGCAATCCTATTCAAGAGTCCATATCGACAATAGGGTTTACGACCTCGATGTTGGATCAGGACATCCCAATGGTGCAGAAGCTATTAATGGTTCGTTTGTTCAACGATTAAAGTCCTACGTGATCTGAGTTCAGACCGGAGAAATCCAGGTCGGTTTCTATCTATTTACAATTTCTCCCAGTACGAAAGGATAAGAGAAATAGAGCCACCTTAACAAAAGTGCTCTTAACCAAATTTATGAAAAAAAACTAAATAAAATACTTATGTAACAAACTATTTACCTAGACCAGGTCATTAGGGTGGCAGAGCCAGGAAATTGCGTAAGACTTAAAACCTTGTTCCCAGAGGTTCAAATCCTCTTCCTAATAGTGTATTTTATTAATATCCTAACACTCCTAATTCCAGTCTTAATTGCCATAGCGTTCCTCACACTAGTAGAGCGCAAAATTCTAGGCTACATGCAACTACGAAAAGGCCCAAACATTGTAGGGCCCTACGGAGTTCTTCAGCCATTTGCCGACGCCATAAAATTATTTATTAAAGAACCTATACAACCCCTAACAACATCAATATCTCTATTTATCATTGCACCAACTTTATCACTTACTTTAGCCTTAAGCCTGTGAATTCCCCTACCAATACCCCACCCCCTAATCAACCTCAACCTAGGAATTCTATTTTTCTTAGCCACATCCAGCCTCTCAGTATATTCAATCTTATGATCAGGATGAGCTTCAAACTCAAAATACTCACTATTTGGCGCCCTACGAGCAGTTGCTCAAACAATCTCATACGAAGTGACAATAGCCATCATCCTCCTCTCAGTACTACTAATAAGCGGCTCATTCTCCTTTCAAACACTTATCTCAACCCAAGAACATATATGACTCATTGTACCAGCCTGACCTATAGCCATAATATGATTTATCTCCACACTAGCAGAGACTAACCGGGCCCCCTTCGACCTAACCGAAGGAGAATCCGAACTAGTTTCAGGTTTCAACGTAGAATACGCTGCCGGTCCCTTCGCACTATTCTTTATAGCCGAATATACCAATATTATCCTTATAAATGCATTAACATCCATTATTTTCCTAGGCCCATTACACAATACAAATTTTCCAGAACTCTATTCAACTAACTTCATAGCAGAAGCTTTACTTCTATCATCCACATTTTTATGAATTCGAGCATCCTATCCCCGATTTCGGTACGATCAACTCATGCACTTACTATGAAAAAACTTCTTACCATTAACACTAGCATTTTGCATATGACATATTTCCCTTCCAATATTTACAGCAAGCATCCCACCACACCTCTAGAAATATGTCTGATAAAAGAGTTACTTTGATAGAGTAAATTATAGAGGTTCAATTCCTCTTATTTCTAGAATAAAAGGAATTGAACCTAAACCTAAGAATTCAAAATTCTTCGTGCTACCTGTACACCATATTCTACCTAGTAAGGTCAGCTAATTAAGCTATCGGGCCCATACCCCGAAAACGTTGGTTTAAACCCTTCCCGTACTAATAAACCCCATTACCCTTACAATTATCTACTCCACCATTGTCCTAGGACCTATCATTACAATATTAAGCTCTAACCTTTTACTAATATGAGTAGGACTGGAATTTAGCTTACTAGCGATTGTTCCACTATTAATCAACAAAAAAAACCCACGATCAACTGAAGCAGCAACAAAATATTTCATTACACAGGCAACGGCATCCATAATTTTTCTACTAGCAATTGTGCTCAATTACAAACAGCTAGGAACATGGATGTTTCAACAACAAACAAACAACCTAATCCTTACAACTATACTAATTTCATTATCAATAAAACTTGGACTAGCACCATTCCACCATTGATTACCTGAAGTTACTCAAGGAATTGAACTTCATATAGGACTAATCCTACTTACATGACAAAAAATTGCCCCATTATCTATTTTATTTCAAACATACAACCTCCTTAACTCATCCATTACCCTAATCATCGCACTTCTATCCATCTTTATCGGAGCATGAGGAGGGCTTAATCAAACCCAACTACGAAAAATTATAGCATATTCATCAATCGCCCACATAGGATGAATGCTAGCTATCATTACATTTAACCCAACCCTAACTCTTCTAAATCTTATTATTTATATTCTCCTAACCACTACAATATTTATAGCACTAATACTTAATTCTTCCACATCAATCAGCTCCATCTCACTCCTTTGAAACAAAACCCCAGCAACACTTGCACTAATATCTATTACTCTTCTATCCCTTGGAGGCCTCCCTCCCCTGACAGGATTTTTACCAAAATGAGTTATCATCACAGAACTCTTAAAAAATAACTGTTTAACTTTAGCTACAACAATAGCTATAATAGCTCTCCTCAACCTATTCTTCTATACACGTCTAATCTATTCTACCTCTCTCACAACATTCCCAACAAACAATAACTCAATAATACTATCCCGATTTATAAACCCAAAACACAACTTAACACTATCATTACTCACAATCACAAGCACAATAACTCTCCCACTCTCACCCCAACTAAACATATAGAAGTTTAGGATATACAGTCCAAGAGCCTTCAAAGCCCTAAGAAAACAAACAAGTTTAACTTCTGCCAAGGACTATAAGACTCTATCTTACATCTGTTGAATGCAAATCAACCGCTTTAATTAAACTAAGACCTCAACTAGATTGGCAGGAATCAAACCTACGAAATTTTAGTTAACAGCTAAATACCCTATGTCTGGCTTCAATCTACTTCTCCCGCCTATCAGAAAGGGGGCGGGAGAAGCCTTAGTAGGGGAGTCTCCTACACCTCCGAATTTGCAATTCGACATGAATATCACCTTAAGGCTTGGTAAAAAGAGGACTCAAACCTCTGTACTTAGATTTACAGTCTAATGCTTACTCAGCCATTTTACCTATGTTCGTAAATCGTTGACTTTTCTCTACTAACCATAAAGATATTGGAACCCTATATCTGCTATTCGGTGCATGAGCCGGAATAGTAGGCACAGCACTAAGCATTCTAATTCGAGCCGAATTAGGTCAACCAGGTGCACTCTTAGGGGATGATCAAATCTACAACGTAATTGTAACCGCCCATGCATTTGTTATAATTTTCTTTATAGTAATACCAATAATAATCGGAGGCTTTGGAAATTGACTCGTACCACTAATAATTGGAGCCCCGGACATAGCATTCCCACGAATAAATAACATAAGTTTCTGACTTCTGCCCCCATCATTTCTCCTCTTACTAGCATCTTCTATGGTAGAAGCAGGAGCAGGAACAGGATGAACAGTATATCCACCCCTAGCTGGAAACTTAGCCCATGCTGGAGCATCTGTCGACTTAACCATTTTCTCTCTACACCTAGCTGGTGTATCATCTATTCTAGGGGCAATTAATTTTATTACAACTATTATTAATATAAAACCCCCCGCAATAACTCAGTATCAAACCCCACTGTTTGTCTGATCAGTACTAATTACAGCTGTCCTCCTGCTTCTATCACTTCCAGTCCTAGCTGCAGGAATTACAATATTATTAACAGATCGTAACCTAAATACAACTTTCTTTGACCCCGCAGGAGGAGGGGACCCAATCCTCTACCAACATTTATTCTGATTTTTTGGTCACCCCGAAGTCTACATCCTTATCCTCCCTGGATTTGGAATCATCTCACACGTAGTAACTTATTATTCTGGAAAAAAAGAACCATTTGGGTATATAGGAATAGTATGAGCCATAATATCAATTGGCTTCCTAGGATTTATTGTTTGAGCACATCATATATTTACAGTAGGCCTAGATGTGGACACACGGGCTTACTTCACATCTGCTACTATAATTATCGCTATCCCAACTGGGGTTAAAGTATTCAGTTGACTCGCAACATTACATGGAGGAAACATTAAATGATCCCCAGCTATACTATGAGCTCTAGGCTTTATCTTCTTATTCACCGTAGGTGGCCTCACAGGTATTGTCTTATCAAACTCTTCACTTGACATTGTTCTTCACGACACATATTATGTAGTAGCCCATTTCCACTACGTATTATCCATAGGGGCTGTCTTCGCTATTATAGCTGGATTTGTGCACTGATTCCCACTATTCTCAGGCTATACTCTGAACGATACATGAGCTAAAGCCCATTTCGCAATTATATTCGTTGGAGTCAATATAACATTCTTCCCTCAACACTTTTTAGGTCTCTCAGGAATGCCACGACGATACTCAGACTACCCAGATGCTTACACTACATGAAATACAGTATCTTCCATAGGGTCATTCATTTCCCTCACTGCTGTCCTCGTAATAATTTTTATAATTTGAGAAGCATTTGCCTCCAAACGAGAAGTTATATCAGTATCATACTCTTCAACAAATCTTGAATGACTTCATGGCTGCCCCCCACCCTACCACACATTTGAAGAACCTTCCTACGTAAAAGTAAAATAAGAAAGGAAGGAATCGAACCCCCTTAAATTGGTTTCAAGCCAACCCCATAACCTCTATGTCTTTCTTAATGAGATATTAGTAAAATTATTACATAACTTTGTCAAAGTTAAATTATAGACTAAAATCTGTATATCTTCAATGGCTTACCCGTTCCAACTAGGCTTACAAGACGCTACATCTCCCATCATAGAAGAACTAATAAACTTCCATGACCACACACTAATAATTGTTTTCCTCATTAGCTCCTTAGTACTATACATTATCTCGCTAATATTAACAACAAAATTAACCCACACAAGTACAATAGACGCTCAAGAAGTTGAAACCATCTGAACTATCCTCCCAGCTGCTATCCTTATCTTAATTGCTCTTCCATCTCTACGTATTTTATATATGATGGATGAAATCAATAACCCAGTACTGACAGTCAAAACCATGGGCCACCAATGATACTGAAGCTATGAATATACAGACTATGAAGACCTATGCTTTGACTCGTATATAGTACCAACAAACGACCTAAAACCAGGCGAGCTTCGACTATTAGAAGTTGACAACCGAGTAGTCTTACCAATAGAACTACCAATTCGTATATTAATCTCATCCGAAGATGTTCTCCACTCATGAGCTGTCCCATCATTAGGACTTAAAACCGACGCAATCCCCGGACGCCTAAACCAAGCAACAGTAACATCAAATCGACCAGGATTGTTCTATGGCCAATGTTCAGAAATCTGTGGATCTAATCACAGTTTTATACCTATTGTTCTTGAAATAGTACCCTTAAAACATTTCGAAAATTGATCTACTTCAATAATCTAAACTCATTATGAAGCTTAGAGCGTTAACCTTTTAAGTTAAAGTTAGAGACTTAAAATCTCCATAATGATATGCCACAACTAGACACATCCACATGATTTATTACCATTATCTCATCATTAGTTACCCTTTTTATTCTATTTCAATTAAAAATCTCCTCACAACAATTTCCCCTATCTCCATCACCAAAAACACTTACTACACTGGTAACAAAAACCCCTTGAGAATCAAAATGAACGAAAATCTATTTGCCTCTTTCATTACCCCTACAATAATAGGATTACCAATTGTCGTAACCATCATTATATTTCCGTCAATCTTATTCCCATCATCAGAACGCCTAATTAGTAATCGTCTCCACTCATTCCAACACTGACTTATCAAGTTAATTATTAAACAAATAATACTAATCCATACACCTAAAGGACGTACATGAGCACTAATAATTGTTTCCTTAATTATATTTATTGGGTCTACAAACCTTCTAGGCCTTCTTCCACACACATTCACACCAACCACACAACTATCCATGAACTTAAGCATAGCAATCCCACTATGAGCTGGAGCAGTAATCCTGGGGTTCCGGCATAAATTAAAAAGCTCACTAGCCCACTTCCTCCCACAAGGGACCCCCATTTCTCTTATCCCAATACTAATTATCATCGAAACAATTAGCTTATTTATCCAACCAATAGCATTAGCAGTCCGTCTAACAGCGAACATCACCGCAGGGCATCTTCTCATGCATCTAATTGGAGGAGCCACCCTAGTTTTAATAAATATTAGCCCGCCAACCGCTACAATCACATTTGTTATTCTTCTTCTACTCACAGTACTAGAATTTGCTGTAGCACTAATTCAAGCCTATGTGTTTACCCTTCTTGTAAGCCTTTATCTACATGATAACACATAATGACCCACCAAACACACGCATATCACATAGTTAACCCAAGCCCATGACCTCTGACAGGAGCATTCTCAGCCCTTCTATTAACATCCGGATTAGTTATATGATTTCACTACAACTCCACGACACTTCTATCTCTAGGCCTTCTAGCCAATACTCTAACAATATTTCAATGATGACGAGACATCATCCGTGAAGGTACATATCAAGGGCATCATACCCCAATTGTCCAAAAAGGACTTCGATACGGAATAATCCTGTTTATCGTCTCTGAAGTATTCTTTTTCGCCGGCTTTTTCTGAGCCTTCTACCACTCCAGCCTAGTGCCAACACATGACCTTGGAGGCTGCTGACCACCAACAGGAATTACACCACTTAACCCCTTAGAAGTCCCACTTCTAAATACATCAGTCCTCTTAGCCTCAGGCGTATCAATTACATGAGCCCATCACAGCCTCATAGAAGGAAAACGAAACCACATGAATCAAGCCCTACTAATTACTATCATTCTAGGACTTTACTTCACTATTCTTCAAGCCTCAGAATATTATGAAACACCATTCTCCATTTCAGACGGAATTTATGGATCTACATTTTTTATAGCAACAGGATTTCACGGTCTCCACGTAATTATTGGATCTACATTCCTTATCATTTGTCTTCTACGGCAACTCAAATTTCACTTCACATCGAAGCATCACTTCGGATTTGAAGCAGCAGCATGGTACTGACATTTCGTAGATGTCGTATGACTTTTCCTATATGTATCTATCTATTGATGAGGATCTTACTCTCTTAGTATAACTAATATAACTGACTTCCAATCAGTGGATTCCGAAACAAACGGAAGAGAGTAATCAATTTACTAATTATTATAATAATTAACAGCCTCCTCTCTCTAACTTTAGTTTCAATTGCATTCTGACTTCCTCAAATAAATATTTACTCAGAAAAGGCTAACCCATATGAATGCGGATTTGACCCTACAAGCTCTGCGCGACTACCTTTCTCCATAAAATTTTTCCTAGTAGCCATTACATTCCTCCTATTTGACCTAGAAATTGCCCTCCTTCTACCATTACCATGAGCTATCCAATTTACTAATACTACAACAACAACCATCGCAGCCTTCATTCTAGTAACTATTTTATCCTTAGGGCTGTCCTATGAATGAGTACAAAAAGGCCTAGAATGAACAGAATAAATGGTAATTAGTTTAAATAAAATTAATGATTTCGACTCATTAGATTGTGGCCACCGTCATAATTACCAATATGACATCTGCCTTCCTAAATCTCATATTAGCCTTTACACTATCCCTCCTTGGAACATTAATATTCCGCTCACACCTCATATCAACCCTATTATGCTTAGAAGGGATAATACTATCCTTATTTATTATAATTTCAACCGCAACCCTAAATTCCAACTCCATAGCTTCATTACCTATCCCTATTACAATTATAGTATTTGCTGCATGCGAGGCAGCAGTAGGACTAGCTCTTCTAGTAAAAGTCTCAAATACATACGGAACTGATTTCGTACAAAACCTTAACCTCCTTCAATGCTAAAAATTATTATTCCTTCACTTATGTTACTACCAGTTACCTGACTATCAACCCCTAAAAAAACCTGAACAAACGTAACATCCTACAGCTTCTTAGTAAGTCTCATTAGTCTCCTTCTTCTATGACAGAATGATGAAAATTACTTAAACTTCTCAGTCATATTCTCTTCAGACCCCTTATCAACCCCCCTAATCATCTTGACTACTTGACTTCTTCCACTTATACTTATAGCTAGTCAAAATCACCTGCAAAAAGAGAAAACAACATACCAAAAATTTTATATATCTATGCTAATTAGCCTACAGATTCTCCTAGTCATAACCTTCTCAGCCACCGAGCTAATTATATTCTACATTCTATTTGAAGCTACCCTTATCCCCACACTAATTATCATTACCCGATGAGGGAATCAATCAGAACGATTGAACGCAGGAATTTACTTCCTATTTTATACATTAATTGGCTCTATCCCACTTTTAATCGCCTTAATTTTTATCCAAAATTCCTTAGGAACCTTAAACTTCACAATCTTATCACTAACAGCCCACTCCATTGACTTTTCCTGATCTAATAATATCCTATGATTAGCATGCATAATAGCTTTCCTCATCAAAATACCATTATATGGAGTTCACCTATGACTACCTAAAGCACACGTCGAAGCCCCAATCGCAGGGTCTATAATTCTAGCAGCCATTCTCCTCAAACTAGGAGGCTACGGTATAATTCGAATTTCAATCATCTTGGACCCACTAACAAAACATATGGCCTACCCATTCATCCTACTGTCCTTATGAGGAATAATTATAACAAGCTCAATCTGCCTCCGACAAACAGACTTAAAATCGCTAATTGCTTACTCCTCTGTAAGCCATATGGCCCTAGTAATTTCATCAATTATAATCCAAACCCCATGAAGCTTCATAGGTGCCACAATACTAATAATCGCCCACGGACTAACCTCATCTCTTCTATTCTGTTTAGCTAACACAAACTATGAACGAATTCACAGCCGTACTATAATTATAGCCCGAGGCTTACAAACAGTATTTCCTCTCATAGCAACTCTATGACTCCTAGCAAGCCTAGCAAACTTAGCTCTCCCACCATCAATTAACCTGATAGGAGAACTATTTATCGCTATATCACTATTTTCCTGATCCAACTTTTCGATTATCCTCATAGGTATCAACATTGTAATTACAGCTATATATTCTATCTACATAATTATTACAACACAACGAGGCAAGCTTACATCCCATATAATCAACCTTCAACCATCACACACCCGAGAACTAACTCTCATATTCCTTCACATTACTCCACTTATTCTCCTCACCATTAGCCCAAAACTAATTTCAGGCTTCACAATATGTAAATATAGTTTACAAAAAACATTAGACTGTGAATCTAACAACAGGAAACTTACCTCCTTATTTACCAAGAAAGTATGCAAGAACTGCTAACTCATGCCACCATGACTAAACACATGGCTTTCTTACTTTTATAGGATAAAAGCAATCCATTGGTCTTAGGAACCAAAAATCTTGGTGCAACTCCAAATAGAAGTAATTAATATAATCTCAGCGTCAATCCTAACAATTTTTATCATTTTGACATTACCGGTCCTTATCTCAATAACTAACCTAATTAAACACATTAATCTCCCACTATACGCCACCGCATCAATTAAACTTTCCTTCTTTTTAAGCCTCCTACCCCTACTTCTATTTTTTCACCAAAACACAGAATACATAATTACCAGTTGACACTGAATTACAATTAACTCTATTAACATGACAATAAGCTTTAAAATTGATTATTTTTCTATACTATTTTTATCAGTAGCATTGTACGTTACATGATCTATTATACAATTTTCCTCATGATACATACACTCAGACTATCACGTCAACCGATTTATTAAGTATCTAATAATATTCCTAATCACTATACTGATCCTAACATCAGCTAACAATCTATTTCAATTATTCATCGGATGAGAAGGAGTAGGAATTATATCATTTTTATTAATTGGATGATGATTTGGACGTGCAGACGCAAACACAGCAGCCCTACAAGCAATTTTATATAATCGAATTGGAGATGTAGGATTTATTCTAGCTATAGCATGATACTGCCTAAACATAAACTCCTGAGAACTTCAACAAATTCTACTCACCAACAATAACAACCTAATTCCTCTCCTAGGACTACTAATTGCAGCGACAGGAAAATCAGCTCAATTTGGTCTACATCCATGACTTCCTTCAGCCATAGAAGGGCCCACACCAGTATCAGCCCTATTACACTCAAGCACTATAGTAGTAGCAGGAATTTTCTTACTAATTCGATTTCACCCACTCTTATCAAATAACACTTCCATCCTCACAATAATAATGTGTCTTGGAGCTCTAACCACATTATTTACAGCCACCTGCGCACTCACTCAGAATGATGTAAAAAAAATTGTAGCATTCTCTACGTCCAGCCAACTAGGCCTAATAATAGTGACCCTAGGCATAAATCAACCATACCTAGCTTTCCTCCACATTTGCACCCACGCATTCTTTAAGGCCATACTCTTTATATGCTCTGGATCAATAATTCATAACCTAAATGACGAACAAGACATCCGAAAAATAGGAAGCGTAATAAAAATTATACCGTTTACATCCTCCTGCCTAATTATCGGAAGCCTAGCCCTAACAGGAATACCTTTCTTAACCGGGTTTTACTCTAAAGACTCTATTATTGAATCTATCAGCACCTGTAATACCAACGCCTGAGCCCTATTAATTACACTTATTGCCACATCAATAACAGCTATCTATAGCATACGAATCATCTACTTTGTTGCAATGACTAAACCCCGATGCCCTCCTCTTATTATTATCAACGAAAACAGTCCTGACCTAATTAACCCAATCAAACGACTTGCACTAGGCAGCATTTTAGCTGGCTACATCATTTCTAACAGCATCCCCCCAACTAATATCCAAACCCTCACAATACCATGATATCTAAAAACTATAGCCCTCATAGTATCCATTCTAGGACTCTTAGTTGCCCTAGAACTAAACAACATAACCCTAAAATTTTCAATTAATAAAATTAAACCTCACTCAATATTTTCAACCTCCTTAGGCTTCTTTCCATCCATTATTCACCGTATAATTCCACTAAAATCTCTAGACCCCAGCTTCAAAGTATCCTTAGGACTACTAGACCTAATCTGATTAGAAAAATCAATTCCAAAATCCACCTCTTTTATTCACACCTTTACATCCAAAATACTAACCAGCCAAAAAGGAATAATTAAACTTTACTTCCTATCATTCACAATTACTATCACCTTAGTATTCACCCTATACATAATTAATCCCGAGTGATTTCAATAATAATAAAAATACCAGCAAATAGTGACCATCCAGCTACAACTATCATTCAAGTAGCACAACTATACATTGCCGCAACCCCAACACCACCCTCCAACATCACCCCTACATCATCAATCTCATACATTATTCAATCATCTAAACTATCAAAACTAACCAATTCAACCTCATTTCAATAATCAATCAGCCATACGAAAAATATTTCTGTTAAAAAACCAATAATTAAAAACCCAAAAATTAATCAACTTGAACCCCAAGTCTCAGGGTATTCCTCAGTAGCCATGGCCGTCGTATAACCAAATACAACTAGCATCCCACCCAAATAAACTAAAAACACCAGAAGACCCAAGAATGACCCCCCAAATCCTAAAATCATAAAACAACCAACAAAACCACTAATAATTAATCCTAACCCACCATAAATAGGCGAAGGTTTTAACGCCAACCCAAGACAACCCGCTAAAAACAGTAAACTCAAGATAAAAATATAATTAGTCATTATTTCTACACAGCATTTAACTGTGACCAATGACATGAAAAATCATCGTTGTAATTCAACTATAGAAACACCTAATGACAAACATCCGAAAAACTCATCCACTATTCAAAATTATCAATCACTCCTTCATTGACTTACCTGCCCCATCAAACATTTCAGCATGATGAAATTTCGGCTCCTTACTAGGAATCTGCCTAGTAGTCCAAATCATCACAGGCCTATTCCTAGCTATACATTATACATCAGATACAACAACAGCATTCTCATCAATTACCCATATCTGCCGAGACGTAAATTACGGATGACTAATCCGCTATATACACGCAAACGGAGCATCAATATTCTTTATCTGCCTTTTTCTCCACGTAGGCCGAGGGATATATTATGGATCCTACACTTTCACAGAAACATGAAACATTGGGGTAGTCCTACTATTTGCAGTTATAGCCACCGCATTTATAGGCTACGTTCTTCCATGAGGACAAATATCGTTTTGAGGGGCAACAGTCATTACTAATCTCCTCTCAGCCATCCCATACATTGGAACTACATTAGTAGAATGAATTTGAGGAGGGTTCTCAGTTGATAAAGCTACATTAACACGCTTCTTCGCTTTTCACTTCATCCTCCCATTTATCATCGCAGCCCTAGTCTTCGTTCACCTACTATTCCTCCACGAAACAGGCTCTAATAACCCAACAGGCCTAAATTCAGACTCAGACAAAATTCCATTCCACCCTTACTACACAATCAAAGACATCCTAGGAATTATTATCATATTTACACTTCTAATATCTCTAGTACTATTCTTCCCAGATCTTCTAGGAGACCCCGACAATTATATACCAGCCAACCCCCTAAACACCCCTCCTCACATCAAACCAGAATGATACTTTCTTTTCGCCTACGCTATTCTTCGATCTATCCCCAATAAACTAGGCGGTGTCCTAGCCTTAATCCTATCAATCCTAATCCTAACTCTGCTACCTTTCCTCCACACATCCAAACTACGAGGCATAATATTTCGTCCTATCACTCAATCACTGTACTGAACTCTAGTAGCTGATCTACTTGTCCTAACCTGAACCGGAGGCCAACCAGTAGAACAACCATTCATTATCATTAGTCAAGCAGCATCAATCGGTTACTTCGTTATTATCGTAATCCTATTGCCAATTGCAGGAATTATCGAAGACAGCATACTAAAAATGAAATAAATGTCCTAATAGTATAATCCATTACTTTGGTCTTGTAAACCAAAAATGAAGAAATGTCTTCTTAGGGCATCAAGAAGAAGGAATATCTCCCCACCATCAACACCCAAAGCTGATATTCTAATTAAACTACTTCTTGACGTACATAAAATTATCTAGTCCATAAGACATTTATGTATATCGTACATTAAATTATATTCCCCTAGCATATAAGCAAGTACTTCTAGATAATGATTTAAGACATAAATGGACCTTCCACATTAATCCATCCCACCATGAATATTCTCTACTACTATAAATTAATGCTTCTTAGACATATCTGTGTTATCTTACATACACCATCCTAGTCATAAACCTTTCTCTTCCATATGACTATCCCCTTCCCCATTTGGTCTCAATTTCTACCATCCTCCGTGAAACCAACAACCCGCCCACCAATACCCCTCTTCTCGCTCCGGGCCCATTAAACTTGGGGGTAGCTAAACTGAAACTTTATCAGACATCTGGTTCTTACTTCAGGGCCATTAAATGCGTTATCGCCCATACGTTCCCCTTAAATAAGACATCTCGATGGTACGGGTCTAATCAGCCCATGACCAACATAACTGTGGTGTCATGCATTTGGTATTTTTTAATTTTCGGGATGCAATCACTCAGCATAGCCGTCAAGGCATGAAGGTCAACATATCATGTAGCCGAACTCCTCTATTAAGGGTCATTAATCCACAATTACAAATCTCCTAAGACAATCTTTTAATGCTTGTAAGACATAAATCCTAAAATCATATAAAATTTCACTCACCAAACCCCCTTCCCCCATTAATGCCAAACCCCAAAAACACTAATACTTAAATCTAATAAGCCCCACACTATTCTAGTGGTTCCCAAAATATGACTTCATTTTCAGTATCAGTAAAATTATCTTGCTCACCCCTTTCGTTTCATACCGCTTCCCATATTAAAGTTTTCCTAACAGTATTTTTG